TCTACTTCATTTTTTTAGTTCAATTTTCTTTAATTGCTTTAGTTAGTATAACTCTAGATGTTACACTTAGACAAATTTTCTTGTTGTCGCCCAGGATTCTTCCTAAAGAAAGCAAATAGAATTATTATTTTGTGTTTAAGAATTTCGAATTTATTATTCTTTTGATTATCTGAATTTTCTTTATCAAAATGTGAGTTCGATATTTTGATTTTTTCATTTTTTAGGAATAGAGTCGGGGGGGGGGGGTTCTTAGGAATTTAGAATAGAACAAGTATTCAAATGTACGAGAATGGGTAGGTATTTCCATCTCAGGATTTCGAATATCTTAATCTTAGTGTTGGTATATTCCGTTTATTAGATCTGGGTGGGGTTGTCTCTTGATTGAATACAGAAAAAGAAGACCACCCCCCCTTTTTGTTTTGGTGTTCTTCGCCGAGTATTGGTAAGGTATACCAAAGAAAAGGAGTATCACTGGCTTAACCCCTTGATTGTGGGCAGGAAAATTCATATGGAATTTCCCTCCGATGATTAATGACTAAGGTTTGGTTTGTTTGGAAAAAAATGGATTCGATCCCTTGAAATTCGTTTTTTGGCTTTTCGGTTCTGCTTTAAACGATTCTCGTGAGTGAGTTTTTAGGACAAATTTTGTTTCAATGAAACAACCGGTCAGTTACAAGCAACAAACAAGAATGAAGAAATCAAAATTATACAATTTTTTATTTCAAATTCAAATATGAATTTTATTCATTTTTTTATAGGGCTATACGGACTCGAACCGTAGACCTTCTCGGTAAAACAGACCAAACTGATTATTATCAAAATGATATGAACTGTTTCAAAGACCCAACATGCATTTTTTTTGCATTGGGCTCTTTCATTAACTGATAGAAATATCAGCCAATCTGCCATATTTTTTCTTGACAGAAAAATAAGATAAGGAGATGGCTCCATGTGCTCTGATTCATTATTTGGGATTCTAATTCAGGAGCACTCCCAAAGTGTTTCAAAGGTGAAGTTATTTTGACGTAGGTCTGCCTTTGGCCTCGAATTTGAAGTTAAATGAAGTCTCTATCGTTCGGCTTAAAAAATCCAATATGAAACTTCATACACCGTCAAGTTCATAGGACGAAAAGAGATTTTTTGAGGGCCTTATACTCATTATGCCTGGCATTGAATATACGGGTATTCACCTTATCAATATCTCAAGATGGAGCCTGTTTGGTACCTAAAAGGGCACTCAAACAGGACCGAACCTCTCGTCAGGCTATTGTTCTCTTAAAGTTATTATAGAGTAAGACGTAGATTTCTCAATAAGATCCATTTTTTGGATTGTATGGTGGATTTCCCTGAAAAAACATTGGCGCGCGTGTAAACGAGGTGCTCTACCAACTGAGCTATAGCCCTTAGTGCTTGTGATGCATATTTTATCATGTATATAATTTGTTGTCAAGATGAATATTCTATGATCCAACATCCTAAATTTTTGAGTGGTATTGGTTCGATTATTATTGCTTATAAGGAATATGATATTTATAATCCATCGATGGGATGGGTTCCATTTGGTTCTTTTTGGGATGATAAATGACCTACTTAACTCAGTGGTTAGAGTATTGCTTTCATACGGCGGGAGTCATTGGTTCAAATCCAATAGTAGGTAGAACTTATTAGATACCATTGACTCCGGTATCTAATAAGTTTTTTGCCCCACCCTTTTCTCTTTTTATAGATTTTGTATTTTTATTTATTTCATTTTTGAATTGCGTTATATCAAAATTGGATTCTGTCGAGTGAATGCAATCAAAATAGGGTTTAGAAACAGAAACTCTTTTGATTATTTGAACGAACCAACTAGTTATGAAATTGCACTGACAGCCTCGACTCTTGTCCTAGCTCGTCGGAGAGCTAGATTTGCCTCAATTATTTGTCTCTTTCCTTCAGCTTTTCTCAAACTAGCTTCTGCTATTTCAAGAGTTTCCTGAGCTTCTTGTGGATCAATATCACTACCCTTTTCCGCATCATTTACTAAAACAGTGATCTCATTATTGCCTATTCTAGCAAAACCGCCCATCAGAGCCATCGTTAACCATTGGTCCTTAAGGCGTATTCTCAAAATCCCTATATCTACAGCTGTAGCAATAGGAGCATGATTCGGTAATACGCCAATTTGACCACTATTTGTAGATAAAATGATTTCTTTCACTTCTGAATCCCAAACAATTCGATTAGGGGTCAGTACACAAAGATTTAAAGTCATTTCTTCAAATTGCTCTCCATTTCTAAGTTGATAGCCTTCGCGGTAGCTTCATCGATATTACCTACTAAATAAAAGGCCTGCTCAGGAAGAGCATCTAATTCTCCGGACAGGATCAATTGAAACCCTTTAATGGTTTCTGCTAGACCAACATATTTCCCCGGAGAACCGGTAAATACTTCGGCTACAAAAAAGGGTTGTGATAAGAAACGCTCAATTTTTCGCGCTCTTGCTACGGTTAAACGATCC